GGGGCAGTATGGGATCCGTAGTCGGCGAGAAACTTACCCGTTTGGTCGAGTATGCTACTAATGGATCTCTTCCTCTTATTATAGTGTGTGCTTCCGGAGGAGCACGCATGCAAGAAGGGAGTTTGAGCTTGATGCAAATGGCTAAAATATCTTCTGCTTTATATGATTATCAATCAAATAAAAAGTTATTCTATGTATCAATCCTTACATCTCCTACAACGGGTGGAGTGACAGCCAGTTTTGGTATGTTGGGAGATATCATTATTGCCGAACCGAATGCCTACATTGCATTTGCGGGTAAAAGAGTCATTGAACAAACATTGAATAAAACAGTACCTGAGGGTTCACAAGTGGCTGAGTATTTATTCCATAAGGGCTTATTCGATCCAATCGTACCGCGTAATCTTTTAAAAGGTATTTTGAGTGAGTTATTTCAGCTTCACGGTTTTTTTCCCTTGAATAAAAATTCAATCACGTAGATCACGTAGAGCATTCAATTGAGTTATTTGTGGAGAATAGGTATTTTGTTTATCTTATTCTTATCGGAATAAAAAAAATCAATAAAATTGTAGAAAGGATCAGAAGTTTCGGATAATTACTTTTTATTTTATTATTTCCTCGGGATCCAGTTTCTAACTACCTATATTCCTGATTAGTAATCAGGAATACTCTTATAGTATAAAGAGTTAAAGAGTGAATTCTTCCTTCTCGAAATTAGGAAAATAAAAAGAATTTCATGTTCCCTTCTTACATATTTATATTCTATATCTAGAATAATTCAAATATAGTATAGAAAAAAATAGAAATCTTTTATATATCCCTGAGAACTCCGGTTTTCACTAGGAATCCTTGTTTGATCAGATTCGTTAGAATCCTTTGACAACTTTTAACTTTTAAGAAACTCTTTTCTTTATTCTCTATTTCAAATTCTTTTATTTCAAATTTCAAAAATTCGAAGATAAGGACAAAGAGAACAAGAATAATAAAGTGGATTGTCATATATATAAATTGTCATATAAATTGTCATATACATAATAATATATATGTCATATACATATATATATTCACGTATTTCATGTATAAAAGTGAATAGTTACACTTATTTAGTTCTACACTCCTTGCACCTATTATTATATACTTATAATGGATATACTTATTATAATATTCTAATATATCTTTAGAACAGGTACAAATATTCAATCGAGGTATCCATTCTATGACAATTCTCGACTTCCCCTCTATTTTGGTGCCTTTAGTAGGCTTAGTATTTCCGGCAATTGCAATGGCTTCTTTATCTCTTCATGTTCAAAAAAACAAGATTGTCTAGTTCTTTTTTTTTCAAGACTTAGACTTGGATCATAATACGGATATCCGTTTAGTAGAATATTATGTGACTTTTCTCCCGAACACAAATGAAAGAAGCTGTTGAAAACATGACATGATAGGTGGATAAATGCATTATAGCTCTTTTCAAATAGATTGACGAAGGTTTGAAATGGAAAGTCAATGTATCCATATGTATGTGGATATCCATAGTGAGATCATATAAAGGGGGATGCTTTTTTTATATCTAATAACCGGTTCAATGAACTACCTCTAATGGTTCACATCATAATAGTGCTAGTTGATGAGAGTTACTTCGGAAACAAACAAAAAGCAAAGTTAAATTCATTTGGGTTATTCTCTCAATTCCAATAAAATATAACTGGATCTAATATGAACTGGCGATCGGAACGTATATTGATAGAACTTAAAACGGGGTCTCGAAAAACAAGTAATTTCTGCTGGGCCTGTATCCTTTTTTTAGGTTCACTAGGATTCTTATTGGTTGGAACTTCTAGTTATCTTGGTAGGAATCTGATATCCTTATTTCCGTCTCAACAAATCCTTTTTTTTCCCCAAGGGATCGTGATGTCTTTTTATGGGATCGCGGGTCTGTTCATTAGCTCCTATTTGTGGTGCACAATTTCGTGGAATGTGGGTAGTGGTTATGATCGATTCGATAGAAAAGAGGGAATAGTGTGTATTTTTCGTTGGGGATTCCCTGGAATAAATCGTCGCATCTTCCTTAGATTCTTTATGAGAGATATCCAATCGATTAGAATGGAGGTTAAAGAGGGTCTTTATTCTCGTCGTGTCCTTTATATGGAAATCAGAGGCCGGGGGGCCATTCCCTTGACTCGTACTGATGAGAATTTGACTCCACGAGAAATTGAACAAAAAGCTGCTGAATTGGCCTATTTCTTGCGCGTACCCATTGAAGTATTTTGACATGAAAGAATGAATGCTTTCTCATCATTAGGGAAGGAACTCAAGAATCCTCTTTGTTATATAACTTAACTGAAGTTCAGAACGCCGATTTGGGCAAAAGCAGACGTATATAGAACAACCAGAAACCGAAGTGGTTTTTGGCCACCAAAATGCTTTTTTAGGTGTATTAGGCATATGTAAAATAAATCAACCCTTTCATAATAGTCAAAAGTCTACTGAATATGGATTC